TTTGTTATTGTCTTCTTTATTATATTTCTTTCGAATGAATCGAAAATTCCAGAGTATATCTTTTCACGGGTCGAACCAAAAAAAAAGAAACTTCGAATATTTCCCTCTTTACTTTACCTTTATCCGGCAGAAAAAAAAAGGAAAATTCCCTATTTTTTTGTCCATGTCCCTAAATTAAATATTAAATAATAGGAGACTTAAATGAAAGTCCCTTTCTCGCATTCGCTCTCCATTGCATTGGCGGAACAAAAATTTCTGATGCATCAATATGGAAATATTTGGTACATGAAGCCATGATCTGATATCTATATCGAAATCCTATATAGATATAAACTGATCTTTTTCTGGAATAAAAGAAAGATATTGAAAAATATATTGCTCTTGTGACTCGGAATAAATGGTTTCTCTGTGGAGGAAGGGAATAGCGATTTATTCCTATGGAGCATCCAGGAACAAGAAGATTCAATCGGAAATATCGACAAATTCTTGCGTGGTCCAAGGAAATAAAAAAAAGGGGTCCGCTTCTACAATTTTATCTCTATCCAATTTGAATATCAGAATAGCTGATATAGTCATGATTCAATGGGTCAGGTCCACTTACTTTTTCTTTTCTTGATTTCTAATTTTTCCGATGGATTTAATTGGAACAATGGAGAAGTAGTAAAACTTTGGTTTGTCGATTCATAATTGAGATTGGGTATTATCTCGAATATCCATGTCCCGGGACCAAAAATATAAATAATGAAACATGAGGAGGAGTATAGCCTGTAGTGACATAGTAGTCCTCCTAATAAGTGGGATTCCTTATTATCATAATGAACAAATGTTCAACTTTATACCTATAACTCATTAGAATGATAACTCATTATGCGGTCCGTTTACCTTTTTTTTTATTACAAATATTTTACCTTTTTTTTATTACAAATATCAATAATATCTCTATTCTCCGATGAAAAATGAAGACTAAGGCGGGAGCTTCGTGGAAAAAGCCCTTTATCGGATTTGAACCGATGACTTACGCCTTACCATGGCGTTACTCTACCACTGAGTTAAAAGGGCCATTTTCTTCAATTCATGAAGAGGCCACTAACCACTATGAGTCTACTGCATGTATCTATGTATAGACTATATGTACATATATACATGTATGCATAGGGGGCTCATTCAAGAACAAGCTATTTGATTTACCTAGGAAGTTCTAGGGTCAAATCAAACGATTATTTATATTTGAGAAATATCAATGCAATGAATTGTTTCGCTCCTAATTGCTTTGCTTTTATTGACCCATCGAGGCGAGATTCACTTGATTGATACATGTACCAATCCGACATAGATCCAAAATATTTCATCGAATCATGTGATGAAGGATTCGACTCGTACCCTGAACTGAATTCTTATAGAAAAAAAAGAATCTTTTCGATTACTTGTCAATCCCTTCCCAGATTTACGAGTTCTACATCACCTTTTTGAATCAATCAAAAAAAAATTCTATCATTTCTGAATTTCCTGGCTTAGTGTTAGTGAGGCATATCTCGTCTTAACGATGAGCGAATCAATGAGTGAAAATTGAAGAAAGGGGGTTTGACTTTTTTTTGTCGGACAAATCCCCGCTGAGGGGATCCTATACTTCGTCATATATATATGATGGTTCATGAATGAACAATCAAAAAATTCTATGTAATTGTGGAAGCAAGAAAGATTCTTCGGATCTAGTCATGCCATTACATTATATTGACAATTCCAAAAAACTGCTCATACTATGAACATAATATGATGGCGATCGGGCAGGTATGCCCCTATCGTCTAGCGGTTCAGGACATCTCTCTTTCAAGGAGGCAGCGGGGATTCGACTTCCCCTGGGGGTAGGGTATTACGAAAGGAAGTTGATCATGGATTATCAATAAGCCTAGAATTGATTCTTCCTGGGTCGATGCCCGAGCGGTTAATGGGGACGGACTGTAAATTCGTTGGCGATATGTCTACGCTGGTTCAAATCCAGCTCGGCCCAATAATTCGCCGATCCATGGGGATGATATAACCAATTTGTCCTCCAGAAATGCCTGATATAGAGGAATAAATAGTCCATTTTTTCTGCTATATCCCTATTTCTTTGTTCATTTGTTCCCACGCGTTCTGATCTTTCTAACGATCTAGATTAATAATCTGTAAATATAAGAAGGAGTAAAGAAAAAAAGAGTCCTTTTTTTTTTCATTGAAAGATTGATTATCTTATCAATCGATGTGGCAATAACCACAGGATTACTAGTAATCCGTGTCACTCTCACTATAGTTCATATCCATGTGAATATCAATCACTCGTGTTTCTGGTAAAACACGGCAATTATAAATATAAAGAAATTATAAGAATATGTATGAGAATATGTATGCTGTATAACTCATTTCCCTGGGATTGTAGTTCAATCGGTCAGAGCACCGCCCTGTCAAGGCGGAAGCTGCGGGTTCGAGCCCCGTCAGTCCCGACCTAGAATCCGATGAATCCATCAATTCATCTCTCCATTTTCTGTGAAGGGGGGGCAAGGGGCAGAATTGAATTCTCAGCGGCGGACCTTATTTCTTTCGTTTTTCGTTTCGCATTTCTCATCGGACAAATACGGTAATTTCAATTACTTCAACTAGTACCGATTGATGGGAGAGAGACATATGTAGATTGAATTGATCGGTGGTATCACCATATTTAGGATTCCAAGAGAGACTGTACTGGTCTGGCTTTTTCGATTGCTCCTGATCAATGGAATGAAATAGAGTACCCATATGTTTTCTGGGAACACATACACAAATTGTATTCGTTTATTGTACGATACACAATTAACTTAATATAGAATATAGTTACCCCGACAGCGACAGAGTACTTTTCAGATGAAACCTACCCCCTTTTCTAACTCCGATTTTGCTCAATTACGAATTGAAAACAATTTATCTATCTCATTTGAATTGCATACTTTCTTTTTGATGTATGTGTCTCAGTCCTCAATCCAAGGAAAGAGGATACTAATATAATAAAAGATCAAACAAAGATCCGCCTCTCTTGTCTTGTTCTAGGGAGGGAAGGAATGAATAGATTTTTTTCTTCCTATTTTACCCCATCGAAGAAAGAACAAAATCAATAAATAAAATAGTGAATTTATCGGAATATTCGATCTTTTTTTTATACCGAGACCCATTTTTATCACACTTCTCTGTCTCCCAAGAAGATTAGATCATCACAAAAACTTCGCTTAGAACTTAACTCATCCTTTTTTCCATTTCACTCCTACTGTTTGGGTCTGTGACCAATGGAACACCGGTTAGATAATACCTCATCAGATGATTGTATAAGGAAGACGGTAGGTTATAGAAAAGAAAGAGTGGAAATGAGAAATTCAATGGGATTCTTGATTGAATCAGGAATCCCATTTTGGATTCGGTATGGATAAAGGATCTTCCTATGTTATACTATTCAATTCTCGACGATGAATCCGATTTGATAGATCAGATATTGTTATTCATGATATTGATCCGATTCAGTATCATCAGGATGCAATCCATCCCATGGAATTTTCAGGAGAAAGACTTATTATCTCTATGGGATTAGATCCCGAGTTATTGCAAAGCAAAAAAAAAAAAACGATGAGATTATGGAAGTCAATATTCTCGCATTTATTGCTACTGCGCTGTTCATTCTAGTTCCTACTGCTTTTTTACTTATCATCTACGTAAAAACAGTCAGTCAAAATGATTAATTTGAATGAAACTTGACTTATTAGTTCTTATCAATGATTGAAGAAATGAAAGGGATTCAAATCCCAAGTCTTAAATGAAATGAGTGGATTGGAGTCAGCAGTATATGAGATAGTATGGTAGAAAGAACTATATGAACCTTTCTACCACACTATCTATTATTGTATTGTATAAAGTTGTATAAAGATATGTACTTGATATGGATCAATCTATAATATGTATCTACATATGTCTACATGTAAATAGCACTCCAATTCTATTTCTTCGCTACATCCATTTGTATTGATTTCGATCAATCTGAAATAATCGAACGTCAACTCTTTCCTAAGTTTCTGATTATTTTCAATATGGATCCCGAGATCTATCGAAACAATCAATGTAGGAAGAATAGTATGGGCATATATTATATAAATTATATAAAAGGAAAAAAAATAGGGGTTGGTTGCTCCTCATTGTAATATCCATAATTCTGGTAAGGGCCGGTTCATCGAAATAGAATATTTAGGAAGAATTCGGTTGGAAAAAATTTCCATTTCCTATCATGTGTGTTCAGTTTGGAAATACGAACATGGGAATCAAATCATTGAAATCTTTGTTTGATCGAAGGGTTCTTATTCCTATATTACTGGATTCTGGTAGAATTTTTGAAATGGGTATATTTTTTTTTTAGCTTCGCAGAATGATCTATTAAACAATTGATACAATTCGATTACTCAACTCAATTATCAATTAGTAGTACCCCTAGAGTCCACTTCTTCCCCATACTACGAGTGAAAGGGAAAATGTAAAGACTACCATTAAAGCAGCCCAAGCGAGACTTACTATATCCATGTGAATTATGTCCCCTATCTATATGAATATGAAGGAATTATTCCATTATTTATCATTAATAATAGTGGAATCAATGGTGCAGAGTCAAAATGGGATTCTGACCTAATGCTATTGATGAACCAATCCAATGAATACACTCGTAACAAGTTCCTATATGATTTCTGGTAGAATTGGGAAGCATTAATCACAAGCAAGATACACAGTTACCCCCTTGGAAGTTTCAAGGGAATCTTACTAATGGAACATGTAGGAATAGTAAGACCTATTGTTTGTTGCCTTTCATAAGCAAAAGGCCTAAAAATATACCATCAAGATCGATAACTATCTATCACATACCTCTATCTCCCATCTAAGCCTTACTGTCTCTGTTTCTGTGAAACAATCGGGAGACACCCTATTACATTCTTGGCGGGGTTACCAAAAAGAAAGAA